ATGATGAAAGAAAAGAAGACGCACGAATCAAAATTGCAGAAACCTGGGATACCATTCTTTTTGCCCAAACAATAAGGGGGTTGATGTTAGTAATGCAGTCAATTATTAGAAAATATTTTGTATTGCCTTTATTGATAATAGCTAAAAATATTGGCCGTCTATTATTTTTACAACGTCCTGAATGGTCTGAAGATATAACGGAGTGGCATCGAGAAAAACATGTGAACTGCACCTATAATGGTGTTCAATTATCAGAAACAGAATTTCCTAAAAATTGGTTAACAGACGGTATTCAGATAAAGATACTATTTCCTTTCCGTTTGAAACCTTGGCATAGATCTAAGATCCAACCTTCTCAGAAAGATCCAAATAAAGAAAAACACACAAAAGATTATTTTTGTTTTTTAACGATTTGGGGAATGGAAACAGATTTTCCTTTCGGTTCTCCCCGAAAAAAACATTCCTTTTTTAAACCCATTTTTAAAAAACTCGAACAAAAAATTATAAAATTTCGAAAGAAACGAACAAAATTTTGTATAAAGGTTCCAAAAGAAAAATGGATTATAAAAAACTTTCAATTTATAAAAATCCTAATGAAACAACTTTTAAAAGTAAATCCAATTCTAGTATTTGCATGGAACGAAGATTCGAGTGAAATAAACAACGAAAAAGATTATATAATAACTAATCCAATTATTCATAAATCATCTATTAAAATCCGATCCATTGATTGGACAAATTATTTACTCATAGAAAAAAAACTAAAAGATTTAACTGATAGAACAAATACAATCATAAATAAAATAGAAAGAATTACAAAAGACAAAAAAGGAGTATTTAGTCCTCTAAAAATAAATCTTATTCCTAACAAACCAAGTTCTAGTGCTAAAAGATTAGAAGCACAAAAAAATATTTTTCAGATATTAAAAAGAAGAACTGCTCGATTAATCCGTAAATCACATTATTTTATAAAATTTTTCAGGGAAAGCATATACATAGATATATTTGCATGTATCAGTAATATTTCCAGGATCAATGCACAACTTTTTCTTGAGTCAACAACAAAATCCATTGATAAATACATTTATAATAATAATAAAAATAAAGAAAGACTTGATAAAACAAATAAAAATAAAATCCTATTTATTTCTACTATAAAAAAATCACTTTTTAATAGTAATAATTCTAAAATATTTCTTGGTTTATCTTCCCTCTCACAAGCCTATGTATTTTACAAATTATCACAAACACAAGTTATGCACTTGTATAAGTTCAGATCTGTTGTTCAATATCCCGGAACATCTTTATTTCTCAAAAATGAAATAAAAGATTCTTTTCGAACACACGGAATAATTCCTTCAAAATTAAATTATAAAAATTATGGAAGGAATGAATGGAAAAATTGGTTAAAGAATCATTATCAATACGATTTTTCTCATCTCAAATGGTTTGACTTAGTACCACAAAAGTGGCAAATTAGAATCAATCAACTTTGTAAGGTTGACAATAAATATTTGAAAACAAAAGATTCATATGAAAAAGAAAATGATTATAAAACCCACTTAATGGTATGGCCAAATAACAAAGAAAATTTTCAAAAAATTTATCGATATGATTTTTTATCATATCAATTGATTTATTCTGAAAATAATAAGGACTCAGATAATTATGGGTTACCATTTCAAGTAAATAAGAATCAACAAATTTCTGATACTTATAACTATAATACACAGAAACAAAAATTTTTGAATATGTGGGAGAGTATTCCTATCACTAATTCTCTAGAATTCAAAGATTCTATGGATAGGGAGAAAAATACAGATAGAAAATATTTGGATTGGACACTTATCAATTTTTGTCTTAGAAATAAAGTCGACATTGAAACCTGGCTCGATATCAGTACCAACAATAAGAAAAATACTAAGAATGATACTCATAATTATAAACTTATGGATAAAATGGATCGTTTTTATTTCATAATTCATCAAGAAATCAATGCATCCAATCACAAAAAAACACTTTTTGATTGGATGAGAATGAATGACGAAATATTAAACCGCCCGATATCCAATCTGGACCTTTGGTTCTTTCCCGAATTTGTATTTTTTTATAATGCATATAAAAAAAAACCGTGGGTTATACCAATTAAGTCACTTTTTTTTAATTTTAACGTACGCAAAAATTTTAGTAAAATTAAAAACATGAATCGAAATCAAAAAAAAGCTACCCTTATACCATCCAATCAAAAAAAATTTTTTGAATTAGCAAATAGGAATCAAGAAGAAAAAGAACCTATAAGTCACCAAAATATTTTATCAGATGCCCAAAACCAGGGAAACCTTGAATCGGTTCTCTCAACCCAACAAAATGATATTTACGAAGAACCAAAACGTAGAAAGAAAAAACAAGAAAAAAGCAGTACGGAAACAGAATTTGATTTCCTGCGAAAAAAGTATTTGCTTTTTCAATTCAGATGGAATAATCTTTTGAACGAAGATCTAATCAATAATATCAAGGTATATTGTCTCCTGCTTAGATTGATAAATCCGAAAAAAATTTCTATATCCTCTATTGAAAGGAAAGAATTTAATCTGGATATAATGCTGATGCAGAAAGATTTCACTTTTACAGAATTGATAAAAAAAGGGATATTTATTATCGAACCCCTTCGTCTAGCTGTAAAAGGTCATGGACAATTTATTATGTATCAAACCATAGGTATTTCATTAGTTCACAAGTGTAAAGACCAAAAGAATAAAAAAAGATATAGAGAAAATATTGATAAGAAAGAATTAATTGTAAAACAACAAAATATAATGAAAAAAAGAGAACAAAATAAGTCCGATTTACTTGTTTCTGAAAATATTTTATCATCTAGACGTCGGAGAGAATTCCGAATCCTAATTTGTTTCAATTCAAACAATATAAATTCTATAGATAAAAATACAATATCTTTCAACAGAATAAAAAATTGTGGTCAATTTTTGTATGAAAAGAAAGATCTTGACAGAGATCAAATAAAATTAATTCAATTAAAATTATTTCTTTGGCCCAATTATAGAGTAGAAGATTTAGCTTGTATGAATCGTTATTGGTTTAATACTAATAATGGTAGTCGGTTCAATATGTTAAGGATACATATGTATCCACAATAGAAAATTCATTGATTAAACTTTTATCTTATTTATTCCCTCGTATACTATATATATCCTATTATATCCTATACCAATATATATACCGAATATATAAATTCAATAAATGCACATACAACTTGTCTTACAGTCCATTCTGATACATGATACTAATTCACTGATGGATCAATTAGATCCAGAAACGAATCAATAACGAAATTTGTGTATACCAGATTCAAATAGCTCCCATTATTATTACTGATCAGTAAAATTCATATTCGTAAAATAGGAAGTATAAGAATTTTTTATGATAAAAAATTCATTCATATCTTTTATTTCGCAAGAAGAAAAAGAAGAAAACCGAGGGTCTGTTGAATTTCAAGTATTCCGTTTTACAAAAACGATACGGAGACTTACTTCACATTTGGAATTCCACAAAAAAGACTATTCATCTCAGAGAGGTCTACGTAAAATTCTAGGAAAACGCCAACGCCTGCTGGCTTATTTGTCAAAAAAAAATAGAATACGTTATAAAGAATTAATCAGTAAATTGAATATTCGAGAGCTAAAAAGACGTTAATTTGAAGAGTTATTTTTAAGTTTTTTATTTATTCTAGCTTGAATTTTGATCAATTTCTTTTAATTTTCAGCAATTCATGGAATAAGAAATCCGGGAAAACCCTATGACTGGACCAACTAAAAGAAAAGACCTCATGATAGTAAATATGGGGCCTCAGCACCCATCAATGCATGGTGTTCTTCGACTAATCGTTACTTTAGATGGCGAAGATGTTATTGACTGTGAACCCATACTAGGTTATTTACACAGAGGGATGGAAAAAATTGCGGAAAACCGAACAATTATACAATATTTGCCTTATGTAACACGTTGGGATTATTTAGCTACTATGTTCACAGAAGCAATAACTGTAAATGCACCAGAGCAATTAGGAAATATTCAAGTACCTAAAAGAGCTAGTTATATAAGAACTATTATGTTGGAATTAAGTCGGATAGCTTCTCATTTGTTATGGCTTGGACCTTTTATGGCAGATATTGGTGCACAGACACCCTTCTTCTATATTTTCAGAGAAAGAGAATTAATATATGATCTATTTGAAGCTGCCACCGGAATGAGAATGATGCATAATTATTTTCGTATTGGAGGAGTAGCTGCTGATCTACCTTATGGATGGATAGATAAATGTTTGGACTTATGTGATTATTTTTTAACCAGGATTACTGAATATCAAAAGCTTATTACACGAAATCCTATTTTTTTAGAACGAGTTGAAGGAGTGGGAATTATTAGCGGAGAAGAAGCAATAAATTGGGGTTTGTCAGGACCAATGCTAAGAGCTTCCGGAATCAAATGGGATCTTCGTAAAGTTGATCATTATGAGTGTTACGACGAATTGGATTGGGAAATCCAATGGCAAAAAGAAGGAGATTCATTAGCTCGTTATTTAATACGAATTAGTGAAATGGCGGAATCTATCAAAATTATTCAACAAGCTTTAGAAGGAATTCCGGGGGGTCCCTATGAGAATTTAGAAATTCGACGCTTTAATAGAGCACGAGATTCGGAATGGAATGATTTTGAATATCGATTTATTAGTAAAAAACCGTCTCCGAATTTTGAATTGTCAAAACAAGAGCTTTATGTAAGAGTTGAAGCTCCAAAAGGGGAATTGGGGATTTATTTGATAGGAGATCAAAGTGTTTTTCCTTGGAGATGGAAAATTCGCCCGCCGGGTTTTATTAATTTGCAAATTCTTCCTAAGTTAGTTAAAAGAATGAAATTGGCTGATATTATGACGATACTAGGTAGCATAGATATCATTATGGGGGAAGTTGATCGTTGAAATGATAATTGATACAACAGAAGTACAAGCTATCCATTCTTTTTCTAGATTAGAATCTTTAAAAGAGATATATGAGACCGTATGGATGCTTGTTCCTATTGTGATTCTTGTATTGGGAATTACAATAGGTGTACTCGTAATTGTGTGGTTAGAAAGAGAAATATCTGCAGGAATACAACAACGTATTGGACCTGAATATGCCGGACCTTTGGGAATTCTTCAAGCTCTAGCAGATGGGACAAAACTACTTTTCAAAGAGAACCTTCTTCCATCTAGAGGAGATACGAGCTTATTCAGTATCGGACCTTCAATAGCAGTCATATCAATTCTATTAAGTTATTCAGTAATTCCTTTTAGTTACCGTCTTGTTCTAGCCGATCTAAGTATTGGTGTTTTTTTATGGATCGCCATTTCAAGTATTGCTCCGATTGGACTTCTTATGTCAGGATATGGATCAAATAATAAATATTCTTTTTTAGGTGGTCTACGGGCTGCTGCTCAATCAATTAGTTATGAAATACCATTAACTCTATGTGTGTTATCAATATCTCTACGTGTGATTCGTTAGGACATCAACATTTATTTTAATTCTCGGTTTTTAAGAATAAACCTTAATACATTGAATAGATATCTTATTTTTTTATTCACCCCTTCACTTCAGGGTGATGTTATTCACTATTCGTGTTGATGAACTAAACTAGATAGTTAGATGAGTGAAATAAAACAGCTTTTCAATTTGCTGTAAAAAGGTTGAGTCTCATGTTCTATGTACAAGAGTTAAGTGAAAGTAAACCTAAAAGGGTTCCCCCAAGACGAATGGATTAGTCATCATCTCTTGAAGCGGGTTGAAAAAAAAAAACTCTATGGAGTTTTTACTCTACTTTGTATGTGTTACCATACATGATATGGAGATTCCAAAAAAAGGAGTGGATGATTAGGAACACCAAGGTACACAAAGGATTAGTAATAGAGATTATGTAATTTATCCTAAAATACATTTTGATTATCTAAAAGAAATACTAATTGGGGCTTTAATTTGGTAGAAATGATCAAGTCGTACTCCCCATAATTCCGATCCAGAGTATGCTCCTATCCACCGATTAAATGAATGACTATCAGGAACGAAGTAATCCTTTACTTTTGTGAACGACTTTTTTTCTGAGTAAGAATAAAATAAAAGAATTGCAACAAAAAAAGATATTTTTTTTTATTGTTGCTTTTCTATATCCATATTAATTGAGATTAAATTCTTATCATGATTCATTAATTAATCTCTGTATATGTTTCGTAATGAAAAATTATAAGATGAAATATCTATTTACATTGCTAAAAGCAGTATCTTCTTTAAGGATGAAGTTCTTACTCAATTCAAGAAAAAAATCCAATGGAATCAAAATTGGAATTAAATTACAAAGTAAAGGAAAAGATAAATTCAGAAGTGCTTTTAAAAAGTATAGCAGACAGAATTTCATTGGTATAATTCAGGAGTTCTCAATTTATTTGTACTTTTATTCTACAAACGGAGTAAGATGAAAAAATATCAAATTGGGCGGTCCTTATATTTATTTATGACCCTCGAGGAGCCGTATGAGGTAAAAATCTCACGTACGGTTCTGGAATAGCGATGATAACAGTGATCTTATCACCGACTATGATTATCTAACAGTTTAAGTACAGTTGATATAGTTGAGGCACAGTCAAAATACGGGTTTTGGGGATGGAATTTGTGGAGGCAACCCATAGGGTTTATCGTTTTTATAATTTCTTCTCTCGCAGAATGCGAAAGATTGCCGTTTGATTTACCAGAAGCAGAAGAAGAATTAGTAGCAGGTTATCAAACCGAATATTCCGGTATTAAATTTGGTTTATTTTACGTTGCTTCCTATCTAAATCTACTAGTTTCTTCATTATTTGTAACAGTTCTTTACTTGGGCGGTTGGAATTTCTCTATTCCATACGTATTCGGCCCTGAACTTTTGAAAATAAATGAAACAGATGGAGTCTTTGAAACGACAATTGGTATTTTCATTACATTAGCTAAAACTTATTTTTTCTTGTTCATTTCTATCACAACAAGATGGACTTTACCAAGACTAAGAATGGACCAACTTTTAAATCTTGGATGGAAATTTCTTTTACCTATTTCTTTAGGTAATTTATTATTAACAACTTCTTTCCAACTCTTTTCACTATAAAGAATTATACATAAATCCAATATTTTCTATTTACTCGATTCACCTCAAACAAGAGAAAGAAACAAACATAAAAATTTTTATCGATATTTACAATATGCTCCCTATGGTAACTGGATTCATGAATTATGGTCAACAAACAGTACGAGCGGCACGGTATATTGGTCAAGGTTTTATAATTACCCTTTCTCACGCGAATCGTTTACCTGTAACTATTCAATATCCTTATGAAAAATTGATAACATCAGAGCGTTTTCGTGGACGAATACACTTTGAATTTGATAAATGCATTGCTTGTGAAGTATGTGTTCGTGTATGTCCTATAGATCTACCTGTTGTTGATTGGAAATTGGAAACTGATATTAGGAAAAAACGATTGCTTAATTACAGTATTGATTTCGGAATCTGTATATTTTGTGGTAATTGCGTTGAGTATTGTCCCACAAATTGTTTATCAATGACTGAAGAATATGAACTTTCTACGTATGATCGTCACGAATTAAACTATAATCAAATTGCTTTGGGTCGTTTACCAATATCAATAAATGATGATTATACAATTCGAACAATTTTGAATTCGCCTAAAATAGAAAATAACAGATAAATCGCTTGATTCAAGAGCAATTTCCAATTGATAAAATTTGTGTTTTTATCTCAATTAAAAAAGTTTATTTTTGCTCTAAGAACTCCAAATCCCAACTGTTTATTTGGTTGGTTGATGAAAATTCCGGATTAATTTGTATTGAAGATTTTTCTACCTTAAATATTTCAAAGATTTTATTAGGTTTATATGATTGATCCGATAACTCTGTCTACTGTCTACATAAATTAAAACTCATTAGGATTTTATTTAATTAGGAACGTATTATAAAAAGAGTAACTTAATTTCATTTTTCTGTTCAAGTCAATAAGATCATGAAACTTTTTATCTTTTATTTTACATAGAATGGATTTACCTGGACTAATACATGATTTTCTTTTAGTATTTCTGGGATTAGTTCTCATATTAGGAGGTCTCGGAGTGGTATTCTTTACCAATCCAATTTTTTCTGCCTTTTCCTTGGGATTGGTTCTTGTTTGTATATCTTTATTTTATATTCTCGCAAACTCTCAGTTTGTAGCTTCTGCACAACTCCTTATTTACGTAGGAGCTATAAACGTGTTAATCATATTTGCCGTAATGTTCATGAATGGTTCAGAATATGACAAAGACTTGAATCTTTGGACTGTTAGCGATGGGGTTACTTCCTTAGTTTGTACAAGTATTTTTGTTTTATTAATTACTACTATTCTAAATACATCATGGTACGGAATTATTTGGACTACAAAATCAAACCAGATTCTAGAACAAGATTTAATAAATAATAGTCAACAAATTGGAATTCATTTATCAACAGATTTTTTTCTTCCATTCGAACTCATTTCGATAATTCTTTTAGTTGCTTTGATAGGTGCAATTGCTGTGGCTCGTCAATCATAAATTTTTCAATAAAACCAGCAATCCCAACGAAATCTTCGGTATTTTTTAGATTCAAATTTGTTATATTTTCGTCAATAAAATAAGTTTAATTGTTGTTCAGATTGAAATAAAATGAATAAAGAAGGAGTTGGTCAATTTAATGATGCTCGAACATGTACTTGTTTTGAGTGCCTATTTATTTTCGATTGGTATCTATGGATTAATCACGAGTCGAAATTTGGTTAGAGCTCTTATGTGTCTTGAACTTATATTAAATGCAGTTAATCTCAACTTTGTAACTTTTTCGGATTTTTTTGATAGTCGTCAATTAAAAGGAAATGTTTTCTCAATTTTTGTTATAGCTATTGCAGCCGCTGAAGCAGCTATTGGACCAGCGATTGTTTCATCAATTTATCGTAACAGAAAATCCACTCGTATCAATCAATCAAATTTGTTGAATAAGTAGTCGTTCGTAACATGGGGATCATACTTGTAAAAATGTAATAACTAAAAGTATTTTGGATGTTTTTTGTGTTCTATAAACCGATCCAGAATAGGTTGATTAAAAAAATTCTGGTATATCATTGATTCGTCTAGTATTTGCGTTTAAATATGTGATTCATTTACAAGTTTATACTAGATCGAAATTTAATAAAGTTAAAAATTTTTATAGATCCAATGTCACATTCAGTAAAGATTTATGACACATGTATAGGGTGTACTCAATGTGTCCGAGCTTGTCCCACAGATGTATTAGAAATGATACCATGGGACGGGTGTAAAGCTAAACAAATAGCTTCTGCTCCAAGAACAGAGGACTGTGTTGGTTGTAAGAGATGTGAATCTGCCTGTCCAACAGATTTTTTGAGTGTTCGAGTTTATTTATGGCATGAAACAACTCGAAGCATGGGTCTAGCTTATTGATACATTCCAGAAAACTCCACTTGAATTCATAATCCATTTTATTTTTTTTTACCGACAAAAACCCGCGTTCGAAAAGAAATATAGAGTTTTTTTCTTTTCGGGTACGGGTTTTTGGTCCAAGTGTATCTTGTCTTTACCACGAATTATTTTCCTTGGTTAACAATAATTGTAGTTTTGCCTATATTTGCAGGTTTGTTCCTTTTCTTTATTCCTCATAGAGGGAATAAAGTAATGAAGTGGTATACTATATGTATATGCGTGTTAGAGCTCCTTCTAACAACCTATGTATTCTGTTATCATTTTCAATTTGATGATCCATTAATTCAACTAGCAGAAGATTATAAATGGATTAACTTTTTTGATTTACACTGGAGATTAGGAATAGATGGCCTTTGTATAGGACCCATTTTACTGACGGGATTCATCACTACTTTAGCTACTTTAGCGGCTCGGCCAGTTACTCGAGATTCGCGATTATTTAATTTCCTAATGTTAGCAATGTACAGTGGTCAAATAGGATTATTTTCTTGTCAAGACCTTTTCCTTTTTTTTATAATGTGGGAATTAGAATTAATTCCTGTTTATCTACTTTTATCTATGTGGGGAGGAAAGAAACGTCTATACTCAGCTACAAAGTTTATTTTGTACACTGCAGGGGGTTCCATTTTTCTATTAATGGGAGTTCTAGGTATGGGGTTATATGGTTCCAATGAACCAACATTAAATTTTGAAAAATTAGCTAATCAATCATATCCTGTAGCATTAGAAATAATATTCTATATTGGATTTCTTATTGCTTTTGCTGTTAAATCGCCGATTATACCCCTCCATACATGGTTACCGGATACCCATGGAGAAGCACATTACAGTACATGTATGCTTCTAGCCGGAATCTTATTAAAAATGGGAGCGTATGGATTGGTGCGTATAAATATGGAATTATTACCCCACGCCCATTCTATATTTTCTCCTTGGTTGCTGATAGTAGGCACAATTCAAATAATCTATGCAGCTTTAACATCTCTCGGACAACGTAATTTAAAAAAAAGAATAGCCTATTCCTCTGTATCCCACATGGGTTTCATAATTATAGGAATTAGTTCTCTAACCGATACGGGACTCAACGGAGCCGTTTTACAAATAATTTCTCATGGATTTATTGGTGCTGCGCTTTTTTTCTTAGCAGGAACGAGTTATGATAGAATACGTCTTGTTTATCTCGACGAAATGGGTGGAATAGCTATTTCAATGCCAAAAGTCTTTACACTCTTCAGTAGCTTTTCAATGGCTTCCCTTGCTTTACCGGGCATGAGTGGTTTTGTTGCAGAATTAATTGTATTTTTTGGAATAATTACTAGCCAAAAATACCTTTTAATGACAAAAATACTCATTACTTTTGGAATGGCAATTGGAATGATATTAACTCCTATTTATTCATTATCTATGTCACGTCAAATGTTCTATGGATACAAGTTATTGAATATTAAAAACTCTTATTTTTTTGATTCGGGACCACGGGAGTTATTTATTGTAATCTCTATTTTTCTACCAGTAATAGGTATTGGCCTTTACCCCGATTTCGCTCTGTCACTATCAGTTGAAAAAGTAGAAGCTATTATATCTAATTATTTTTAGCGATAGTTTTCACATGAAAAAAATAATTATTACTTTATGTAAAAAATAAAAAAAAAAGAAGTATAATCTGATCATTTGACATTTGTGAGAACCATTTGAATCACTACACTACTTGATTTAAATGGTTCTCAACGAAGCTTACATATTTCTATATGTAATATGTCTGTTCTCTTTTTCTATTTGTCAGGTCTTTTCTTCAATTACATGGTTGTTAATGTAAAAGAACCATAACTATGTAGCCCTATTCCTAATAGATTAACCCCAAAATAGCATATCCAAATTATAAGAAAACCTAGAAAAGCCACAATCGCAGAATTTGCACTTTGCAAATTAGTATTTGTTCTAATATGTAAATAAATTGCGAATATGGTCCAAGTAATAAAAGCCCACGTTTCTTTTGGATCCCAATTCCAATATGATCCCCATGCCTCATTCGCCCATACTGCTCCTGAAAGGATACCTATCGTTAAAAAGAGAAATCCTAAACTAATAACACGGTAACTCCAATGATCTAGTTGTTGAATCAACTGGGACCTATAATAATTCCTAAAAGAAAAACGAGAAGTACTTTGTAAAATAGTGGATTTTTGAGTGATATATTCGATCTCACTGAAAAAAAAAGACTCATTTAATAAATGTTTTATTTTACCAAAACTACTTATATTTTTTTGAAATATAATGACTAAAAGTGCTACCGATAATAAGGATCCACATAAAAGAGCTGCATAACCCAATACCATCATACTTACATGCATCATTAACCATTGGGACTGTAGAGCGGGTACTAATATTTTGGATTGATGCGTTTCAGTTAAAAGGCCTGAAGTAGCAAAGCCTTGAGTAAAAATCGCGATTGGTGCAGTTATTGCACTTAAATGAGTTTTCTGGTTTTTAAAATAAGAAATCATATGAATAATGTAGAAACTCCACGAAAGAAAGATTAATGATTCATATAAATCACTTAATGGAAAATGTCCCGAATAAATCCAACGAGTGAATAATAATCCTGTTATACATAAAAAAGTAACTATCATGCCTTTTTCTAATGAATCAGATAGGGTTACTATTTCATTTTTTACTAAAGTGATCAAATGAATTGTAATTACAATTACAACGATTGAAAAAGAAATATGAGTTAAAATATGCTCTAAAATGGAAAATATCATAAAAAAAGTCCCTTAATTCAAAATTACGAAAATAAAGAATTCAATTCAGTTCCATATTCATTATATTATAGGACTATGAAATTTTTGGATAATTTATCAATTCTAATTGATAAAATGGCATGCCGCCACTCGGACTCGAACCGAGATGCTCTAGCACTGCTTCCTAAGAGCAGCGTGTCTACCAATTTCACCATAGCGGCTTGTTAAATAATAATAGCTTATTTTGATTCAATCGTCGAGATTGAGGAAGTCAATGCAATGTTTTTATAACACATTACATTAAAATTAAAAGTCGTTAAAATTCCAATTTGAGCGTTCAATACGAAGACTTATTTTTTTTTTATTTTCGGTTGTTGGTCTTATATAACAAAGTTGCTGGTACTCTTGTAACTAAAAAATTTTTCTTTCATTTAAATCCAGGGATCCCACTCAAAAGATTTTTTTGTCATCTTCTTTTGGTAATGATTTGTTTTTTATTTATCCGATCTTATTTCAAAAATTTTAGATAATAAAATGCATTTATCTTCTTAATGAAATTCATTTAAAAAGAGGACTTTTTTGTGTTACAATTTTATACAACATTGAAATCAAAGGACCTTCTTTATTCTTTAATGCATGTATCGTTTGATAGTTCCATTCTGAAATTTTACTCATTGTTAAGGTTAAGATTTTTCTTGTGTCAATCAAAAAGTTGTGTTAAGTTAAAAAAAACAATAAATTAAGTCCAAATCGATTCAAAGAAATTTTATATAACAAATACGTTTCAATATAGATTGAAAGGTATTTTAATCTTATTTTTTTATAAATATTAAATATAAATATAAAGAAAGGAAAGATCAATATATCGATAATTATTAGATTATAATATATATATATATGTAAATCGATTAAAAAGATATAAATAATATAAAGATATAATATTTTTATTTATTAATTAAAGTTATCAATATAGATCTCTATTTGGATGGATTTGACAATCCAAATAGGATCTATTTTTTATTATTCAAGGTCGTACATACTATCCAACTAAAACTAAATTTTATAATATAAATCAAAAAAAAAGGAAAAATAAAGTTTTTTTGCTGGAATTAAAAATGGGCACGGGACTATCTAGTGATACAGCGACTTAATTATTAAGTAAACAAAAAGGGTCCAGTTTTAAATTCCAATGAAAAACCGAGGTTCAACTTTCAACAACCTATTCCTTTTTATTTTATTAATTACTAAATATTTTTTTATATTTCATTTGCTTTTCGATAGATATAAAAACCTCTTTTTATATCTATCAAAATAGGTTGATGGTGAAAATCAAAATCCCCACCCCGGAAATGATAAAATATACAAAAAAGATAATTAAATCATCTCTTTTTTTAAGTAGTTTTTTAGAGTAAACAGAAGAGTTCGTATTTGACATATCATAAGATAGAAGTCAGTTCGATTTTCTATTGGTCAATTCAACACATTAAGAAATCAAAATTATTCATTCTATATGAAAATCATTGATTTTATTTTCATTTTATATAAAACCCCATGACATTTATTATTATTATCTATACCCTTTTTGTGGAATCCGGCGGATTAAGATTATTATAACGTTTTATTACTTATCGAAAAAATTTTTTGAATTACCATTAGAAAGAGATACTGCTAACGAGAATGCTTTTAACGCTACCCAATATCCCTTCCTTTTCCAAATATTTTTACGAATACGTTTTTTTGAACTAGAAGTACGTTTTTTTGGAACTGCCATTAAAAAATGAATAGGTTATTTTTATAGTTGGATGTGAAAGACATCTATTAATATTTTATTTAGTTGATTAGTTTAGAGGCGATACCCTATATTATGATTATTATAAAATTATGATTATTAAAAACAAAAAAATGAATAGAAACTTTTGTATCAGCAAAATCACATTTGTTTTTTACTAAATTTTACTAAAAAAATGAAATAAATAATTAAACTTTCAATTTATATCTCTATTTATTTTGTTTTATGTTCAATTTAATTTACATGTCATAGAAAAAACTATAGCGAAAGATTTTTGTTTCAATTATCTATAAAAATTAAAGCTGGCTTTTTTAATGTTAGTTGTGGATAGATAATAGAAAAACTTATCGAATTTAGGAAGTTCTACGAGTAATTCTATAATTCTAAAGGATTTTATACATTGGAGTACCCACCCAACCCCCCCATTTTTTTTTTAGTTTATGTTATGTAAACTAGTTTTTATGTAAAGTATAAAGTAAAGTGACGGATATATAAAAATGTTTTATTTGAATATAATACAATTGTAACTTGAGCATTTGATCAATTATAATTTATTGATTTTAATATTATGAAAAATTTTCATTCTAATAATTTTTAATTTATTCCATATCTTAAATTCAATTTAAATTATTAGAATTTTAAGATATTCCATATCTTTCTTTTTTATTGACTTATTTTAAAAGAGGTAAGAACCAGTGAATTGGAAAAAATTAATGAAAAATTTAAAGTTTTATTTTTTATGGAACATATATACGAATATGCATGGATCATACCTTTGATTCCACTTCCAGTTCCTTTTTTAATAGGAGCTGGAATTCTTTTTTTTCCTACAGCAACAAAAAAATTTCGTCGTATGTGGG